CTTTCAACCAAACTCAAATGATTGAAGTTTTTCTATTTGGAATCGTGTTAGGTCTAATTCCTATTACTTTGGCGGGATTATTTGTAACGGCCTATTTACAATACCGACGTGGCGATCAGTTGGATATTTGATTTAGTACTGTCTCTTTTGTTTATTGACCTCCTATTTTTTTTGTTTTAATCCTAATTGACAGGAGATCCAATTAACACTTTTGATTAGACTTAGACTGTTATCCCTTTATTTTAGTCTCATTCTCAATCTCAGAAGAATGGTATCACGCTCTGTAGGATTTGAACCTACGACATCGGGTTTTGGAGACCCGCGTTCTACCGAACTGAACTAAGAGCGCTTTCTTTTCCTAAAGAATTTTATGTGATGGCAATACATTTTGCATGCATACAAACTCAATTAACTTGAGTATGTATGTCCAATTTGAATCCCTCAAAATTGATCTCTTGTTACTGCTGATACGATAACTAATAGTTAGGGATAGGGATGACAGGATTTGAACCTGTGACATTTTGTACCCAAAACAAACGCGCTACCAAGCTGCGCTACATCCCTTTACATCAGTTTCCAGTGTCATTCTAAAAAATTTTAGTCTTGTTTTCCACATTTTTCCATTATATATTCCATATATCCTGCCATTTTTTTTTGTTTTTTTACTTTCTTATATCGATCGTATAAAGAACAAATATTCTTATAGAATATTTATATTCAATTAATTCAAATAATTGAAAACAGAGAATAGATAGGATATATAAATACTAAGATACAAAGAGTATAATAACAAGAACAAAGAATATACAAATAATAATAATATATAGAATAGAATTTAGAATAATAGAATAGAATTTATATATGAAAAATAGAATAATTCAAAATATATTATTTGAATATAATATTTAATTAATAATATAATTGAATAAAATAAATAAAATAATAATAGACTATTATTCTAATTATTATAAAAATAGTACTCTATAAAATAAAAAAATATCTAATGAATTGTTGTACAATTCAATTTGGATTCGGACTTCCCCCGACAAATCCACAAGTGGTTTTATTAATAAAAAAACATTGAATCATATTCTTATATTCTGTATTATTATGTATTACAAATTACAAGAAAAAACGAAGGAGGATTTGAAATGCGAGATCTAAAAACATATCTCTCTGTGGCACCAGTGGCAAGTACTTTATGGTTCGCGGCTCTAGCAGGTCTCTTGATCGAAATCAATCGTTTATTCCCAGATGCATTGACATTCCCCTTTTTTTGATTCTAGTTATTGGCACGGGAAAGGGTGACGAAGATTAGAAATCCAATAAAATATCTGTGATTCAATCCCTCTTCGTTCCTTTTTTCTAATTATACTAGAATAATAAAAAAAGGAAATTCAAAAAGGTGGATTTGGCCTCAGTGAAATTTGGAATTTTTCCCAGGTTTCGTTTAAATGGAATTGAATTAATACTTCAATTCCATTGCTATTAATAATTATTATAATTATTAATAGTCAGACCAGAAATGGAATTGTTAGGGTAGGGGCAATAATATCATACAAGATATTTAAATAAAAACTGAAATACTATACTGTGATTCGAAATCTATTTCGAAAGCATTTAGTGAATTATTACTGTATTATATACAATTAATTGGAACAAAATATTTCAGAATTTGATTTTGAATTATCAACTTATATTTTTTTTTCGTTCCTTTTTTCTTCTTCCCTTCGAATCTTCAAATCGAAGAGTTAAGTGAATAAAAAAAACCAAAGGAGGTTCATGGCTAAGGGTAAAGATATCCGAATAACTGTTATTTTAGAATGTACTAGTTGTGATAAAAAGAGTGTTAATAAGGAATCTAGAGGTATTTCTCGATATATTACTCAAAAGAATCGACACAATACGCCTAGTCGATTGGAATTGAGAAAATTCTGTCCCTTTTGTTGCAAACATATGATTCACGCAGAGATCAAGAAATAGAGAAAATGGATTACTTGTGTGTCACCCTTAGGAGGTAAATTGAAAAAAAAAATTGATAAATAACATCAAAATGAATTATATAGATACCAGAGAAATTATCTATATTATATAAATAACATTCTATAACATGAAATTATATACATATATCATTATATAGCATCTATTTCCTTATATAACAAATATATTACAAAAAAAAAAGAAGAATATATATAACTAAAACAAATCCTTTTTTTTTATAACAAACGGGATTTTCGGTATAGGAATAAACAAACCATGGATAAATCTAAATCTAAGCGACTGTTTGTTAAATCGAAGAAATCAATTCGTAGGCGTTCGCCCCTAATCCAATCTGGGGATCGAATTGATTATAAAAACTTGAATTTACTTTTCAAATTTATCACTCGAGAAGGAAAAATTTTATCTAGACGTGTGAATAAATTGACCTTAAAACAACAACGATTGATTACGATTGCTATAAAACAAGCTCGTATTTTATCTTTGTTACCTTTTGTAAATTCGTCAACTTTTCTTAAAAATGCAAAAAAAAAATATGCAAAAAAAAAATATGAAAAAAATCTTCCTAATGCAAAAAAAAAATATGAAAAAAGCGAGTCGATTACTAGAACTAGAACTAGAACTCCTGTTCTAAAAAAAAAAAAATAGAGTTACGTTACTTCATTAATTGAATCTAAACTCCAAGTTTATGCGGATTGGTATTTTTTTTTTTTCGAAAAATCCGACAATCCTATTGAGATTGTTTCCTTCTAATAAAATAAAAACGATAATAGGTGAAGAAAAGAAGAATCATTTTTTTTTGAGCGTGGTTTATTATTTATTTTGATAATTCATATGAATTCTATTTTATCATACAAATTTCTTTTATTCTACCACCTTCCCGGAGTTCAGTCTCCGGGGAATTTTTATTAATGATATCGTTGGCAATCGTAAAAATACAATTGTCCTTTAATATAGCTATTTGTGCAACGATTTTACGATTAAGAAGCAATTGATTCTTGTACAAATTATACATTAAATTACTATAGTAGATTTTTTCTTTATTCTGTCCAATTATTGCATTTATTCGACTGATCCACAAACTGCGAAAGTCCCTTTTTTTCCTATCTCTATCCCGCTGAGACGAAACCAAAGCTTTTCTTCTCTGTTGCGAAATAGTTCGAGTAAGAGCTCCGCGAAAGCTTGATGTAAAGGAACTACTTTTTGTCCTCCGTTTTCGAGCGATAGATCCTCGTTTAGTTTTGGTCATTGGATAAATGAGACTTCGATGAATAACTATTTTGATTTTTTTCTTTCAGTTATTCTTTTATCCTTTCTAGTATATTATATTACTAACAACATGGATTCTTCCAATGTATAAAATAAAAATTCCAATGGCTTTTGCTACTATAACCTTCCCAACCACTATTTTTTTGCGTTTTTTCTAAGTATAAGTATTGAAACTAGAAATAATAACTTCTATTGATACTAGGTATTCAAAAAACCATAGTAAATAAAATAGAAATAAACAAAGAAATGGTGGGTTCCATCGTTTCTATGATTACTTGTTAAACGGTGAGGTCCTATCTATACACCGGAGCCCCTTCCTTCATTGAATCTTGATTCAATCAATGTTATTGTGAACTTGTACAGTTCACACTTCTCGGCTCTACCCATGAAATATCTAGTAATAGGTCTTTCACAATGAAATCTAGCTATACAGTAACGGTATTTAAGTATGAAGATTAGCTGGGTAGTTGACCCTCTTAGTCCGTTATTGCGAAATTTAGGGCATAATTTGTCTTTCTTTCAAATAGGATTTTTCCCGCTTAATGGGTAACTATTTTATTCCCAATGGGAAAATATTGGGTATCTTAAATTGCAAATTAAGGTGATTTGGTTTGCACCAATTGAAAAACCATAAATTTTATACACAATAGAATTATATATATACAATTCTTATTAATAGAAAGAATCGATTTTTTAATTTGAGTATATGATCTAAACGAGTCGCACATACACCCTAGTACATGTTCCTCGGCGTTGAGGGCATCCCCGAAGAGCGGGAGATTTTGTTACAGTCCGGATTGGCTGTCTTGTGTTTCTAATAAGTTGTTTTATAGTTGGCATGGTGAATCATATAGATAATGAGCTGGTTTCGATCAATCCTAACCCAATAATTTCAATTTAGAATTTATTCGACTCTATGAAATCTGGTTGTTAAGACGATTAAAAAGAGAAAAGACAACATCAATTCATGTATTTATTAGGAATATATGTTTATTAGGAATAAACAGGACAGAATAAATCCACTATTCCTACTAAATAGATGAATTGGAAAGAGAAAAAAAATAGTGGGTACAGAAATTGTTTGAAAGCAAATTCTTTGTTTATTAGGAATAAACAGGACAGAAATATTCCTAATATCAATATTGACATATGCGAATTTTTGATTTACAAATAGAAAGAATCCGATACCATATCAATAATTCCGTAGGCTTGGGCTTCTTCTGGTGACAGAAATAAATTCCTTTTCATGTCTTCAGATATCTGCCAGAACGATTGGCCTGTTCTTTGAGAATAAATGGTTATTAGTGTTTGTCGAAGTATCAGCAATTCATCAGCTTCCAGGAGACATTCTCTTGTTTGTCCGTCATAAGAGGAACTAGCGGGTTCATGGATCATTACCCTGAGAATATAATATAATAATGTTTTTATATTAATCTTTACTTAAAAAAAAAAAGAAGAAAGAAGGGATATCCAAAACAACTTCAATTTAAATTGAAAGCCGTACAGGCAAGCATCTTTTTGATTTTTAGCATACGGCTCTACTTTTCATTTTTCATTTTTTTGACCTTTCATTGAAGAAATAAAAAAAAATATACCGGGTCTATCAGACCCAGATCAGTAAAGAATCCAATAACCAGCTTTCTTTATTTTTTTTTTTTTAGAATATTTTTTAATTAAATTTTAAATACTATGATGATTCCGTTGCTCTCTTATTTCCTCTAGTTTTGGATTCA